AAGGGGAAATTGTGCAGATTTAGCAACTGCGCCGGCAAATAAGAGAACAGCACACAAAATAATAAATGGAAAATTGACTTCATTATTCGAAATCAAGTTATTGAGTATTTCGAATAAATCTCGAAATTCAAAACTACCTGTTATCCAATAAAAACCCAAAATTCCTAATAATAAACCAAAATCCCCTACACGATTAGTTACAAACGCTTTTTGACAAGCATTTGCCGCAGGAGGTCGTGTGAACCAAAACCCTATTAATAGATAGGAACACATTCCAACCAATTCCCAAAAAATATAAATTTGTATCAAATTTGAACTAGTAACTAATCCCAACATGGAAGTACTGAAAAAACTCATATAAGCAAAAAATCTCAAGTATCCTTGATCGTGAGCCATATAATTATCACTATAAATAAGAACCATAATTCCAACAGTAGTGATTAACATCAACATAATAGAAGTAAGTGGATCAATCAAGCAGCCAAATTCTAAAGAAAAATCATTATCGAGGGTCCAAGACCATACATATTGATAGATATAACTGCTATTTATTTGCTCAATAGACAGATTAATTGAAAAAATCATGACTATACTTAACAATAAAATACTTGGAAAAGCCCACATACGATGAAGATTTTTTGTTGCTGTCGGAAAAATAACAAGTCCCACTCCTATTAATATAGGAACTAGAAGTGGAATGAAAGGTAAAATACACGCATATTGATATGTCTGTTCCATAAAAAAAGGTTTTTAAAATTTTTAATTAATATTAATGGTTTCCAATTCACCCGACCTTACCTCTTTTGAAAGGAGTCAAGAAAAAAATGAAAATATGTACTAAACTTAAATAAAATTTTGGAATTTTTATTTCTTCTTACTTATTCGTTCTGAATTTTTGCTAAATACTTCAAATATTCAAATCAAGAAGTTACAGTTGGTCAAATCATATGAAAGAAATAGATTAATTACGAATTTCTTTCCAATTTTCAAATTCAAGTCAAATTGGGCATATTTTTCCCGGATTTGACAAGTTATTAAAAATCAGATTTTTTTCTATTTTTAGAACTATTTTAGGCTATTTTGCCATATTGTTCACCCATTTTATCTATTCTTTTCTATTTTTCGAAAAAAATATTTTATAGAAAAGAAATACATAGTGAATCAGAAAAGCTCATATTTTTTTGAACAATAGATGTCTTTCACATCCAGCTATACCAATGAGTAATCTCTTAATTTTTATTTAAATGGCAGTTCCAAAAAAACGTACTTCTGCATCAAAAAAGCGTATTCGTAAAAATTTTTGGAAAAAGAAGGGGTATCGGGCAGCGTTAAAAGCATTTTCCTTAGGTAAATCTCTTTCTACCGGGAATTCAAACAGTTTTTTTGTGCGACAAACAAATAAACTAAGTAATAAAACATAACACGTTAGAATAATCTAAACCGGCCTGACTCAAAAGTGGAGTCATTTCACTTCAAAAACCAAATTCCCGAATTCCATTTCCTTCAACGAGGAATGGAATTCGTTCCGCTCTTATAGCATATGGAGAATAAGAATTTTTCTGTTTACCTTACCCATTCAAATTGGATAAATATGTGTAAATTTTGAATGATGTAAAATAGGTTTTTTTTTGTTCATTGATAAAACGGCTTTTTGGTTTCACTTTTTGAAATCAAATAAAGCAAAAACAGTTAATTAAAAAAAATGTTTTTGAGGGAGGGTTCTATTCCTTAATTCATAGTAGGATTTACAAGAGTTGAGTCGAGAAGAGTCTAAAATACAAAATAAAACAAAAATCCTAAACGAAACGAATGAACCTTCAAATACCTATTTGAACAAATTTTTATTCATCAATTTGAATCTTTCCTAAAAAATATTGCACTCAATTAAATTCGTAAATCTAGACGATTATTTATTCATAGGTTATTATGAGGTCAAGACAGGCCGCTATGGTGAAATCGGTAGACACGCTGCTCTTAGGAAGCAGTGCTAGAGCATCTCGGTTCGAGTCCGAGTGGCGGCATATTATCTCTTAAAAAAATAAAATAGATCCTATAATAAATTGAATTGCGAATTTCGATTTTATAATTAAGGAACTCTTTATTTTATGATATTTTCAACCTTAGAGCATATATTAACTCATATTTCTTTTTCGATCGTTTCAATTATAATTACAATTCATTTGATAACCTTTTTAGTCGATGAAATCGTAAAACTAGATGATTCATCCAAAACTGGCATGATAATGACTTTTTTCTGTATAACAGGATTATTAATTTCTCGTTGGATTTATTCGGGACATTTTCCACTAAGTGATTTATACGAATCGTTAATTTTTCTTTCATGGAGTTTTTCCTTTATTTATATAGTTTCATATTTCAAAAAAAACCAAAATATTCTAAGCACAATAATTGGCCCAAGTGCTATTTTTTCCCAGGGCTTTGCTACTTCAGGTCTTTTAACTGAAATACACGAATCGACAATCTTAGTACCCGCTCTTCAATCCGAGTGGCTAATAATGCACGTAAGTATGATGATATTAGGCTATGCGGCCCTTTTAGGTGGATCATTATTATCAGTATCACTTCTAGTCATTACAGTTAGAAAAAAGAGAAAGCTTTTTTTTACGAGTAATCATTTATTGAATTTAAATGAGTCATTTTTCCTTGGCGAAATTGAATACATGAATGAACAAAGGGATTTTTTCCAAAAAACTTCTTTTTTTTTCGCAAGGAATTATTATAGATCACAGTTCATTCAAAAATTGGATTATTGGAGTTATCGAGTTATTAGTCTAGGATTTATCTTTTTAACCATAGGAATTCTTTCTGGAGCAGTATGGGCTAACGAAGCATGGGGATCCTATTGGAGTTGGGACCCAAAGGAAACTTGGGCTTTTATTACTTGGATCATATTTTCAATTTATTTACATATTCGAACAAATATAAAACTGAAGGGTACAAATTCAGCAATTGTAGCGTCTATTGGATTTCTTATAATTTGGATATGCTATTTTGGAGTCAATCTATTAGGAATAGGACTACATAGTTATGGTTCATTTACATTAACATCTAATTGAATTCAAAAAAAGAAAAAGGGGGGTTATTGCAAATAGTAATAAAAGGGTGTACAACGCAGATCAGATAAAAAAACTTTGTGTTAATTGGCGAGAGCCTGTCGAATCATATATGATTCGACAGGCTCTTTGTCATTGTACCATTTTACAACGAACGCTTTTGTAAATGATGAGATTTATAAATTATCTAAAAAAAGAATTAGATAGAATAACTTCAACCTTTTCAACTGATAGTGAAAGAACGAAATCGGGGTACATACCAATACCGAGTACGGGTAAAAAAATAGAAACCGAAAGAAATAACTCTCGCGGCCCAGAATCAAAAAAATAAGAGTCTGGGCCATTAAATATCTTGTATCCATAAAACATCTGTCGTAACATAGATAATAAATAAATAGGAGTTAATATCATTCCAATTGCCATTACAAAAGTAATTGGTAGTTTTGTCATTAAAAGATATTTTGGACTAGTAATTAGTCCAAAAAAAACTATTAATTCAGCAACAAAACCACTCATGCCAGGTAATGCAAGAGAGGCCATCGAAAAGCTACTGAACATCGTGAATATTTTTGGCATTGGAATACCTATTCCGCCCATTTCGTCAAGATAAACAAGACGTATTCTATCATAAGTTGTTCCGGCCAAGAAAAAAAGCGCCGCGCCAATAAATCCATGAGAGATTATTTGTAAAAGGGCTCCGTTGAGACCCATATCTGTGATAGAACCAATTCCTATAATTATGAAACCCATATGAGATACAGAGGAATAGGCTATTCTTTTTTTTAAATTCCGTTGGCCGAGAGATGTTGAAGCCGCATAGATTATTTGCATTGCGCCTACTACCATTAACCAAGGGGAAAATATAGAATGAGCATGAGGAAATAATTCCATATTGATCCGAACTAATCCATACGCTCCCATTTTTAATAAGATTCCGGCTAGAAGCATACAAGTACTATAATGTGCTTCTCCATGGGTATCGGGTAACCATATATGTAGGGGTATGATTGGCAATTTGACAGCAAAAGCAAGAAAAAATCCAATATAAAATAGTATTTCCAAGTTCACAGGATAGGGCCGGTTGGCTAATATTTCAAAATTTAATGTTGGTTCAGTAGAACCATATAAACCGATACCCAGAACTCCCATTAAAAGAAAAACAGAACCCCCCGCCGTGTACAAAATAAATTTTGTAGCTGAGTACAGACGTTTTTTTCCTCCCCACATCGATACAAGTAGATAAACGGGAATTAATTCTAACTCCCACATGAGGAAAAAAAGTAAAAGATCTCTAGAAGAAAATAATCCTATTTGCCCACTGTACATCGCTAACATCAGGAAATTAAATAATCGCGAATCCCGAGTAACCGGCCAAGCCGCTAAAGTAGCTAAAGTGGTGATGAATCCCGTCAGTAAAATGGGTCCTATAGAGAGTCCGTCTATTCCTAATCTCCAATGGAAATCCAAAAAATGGATCCATTTATAATCCTCCATTAGTTGAATTAGTGGATCATCCGATTGAAAATGATAGCAGAATGCATAAGTCGTTAGAAGAAGTTCTAATATACACATACATATAGTATACCAGCGTATTACTCTATTTCCCCTGTGTGGAAGAAAAAAAATTAAGCAACCCGCAAATATTGGTAAAACTACAATTATTGTTAAGAAAGGAAAATGGTTCGTAGTAAAGACAAGATACACTTGGGCCAGAAAAATCCGTGCTCAAAATCAAATTGAATTGAGCACGGATTTTTTCGATAAAAAAAAAAAAAGAAAATGGATTCAAGTAGATTTTTATGAATGTATCAATAAGCTAGACCCATACTGCGAGTTGTTTCATGCCATAAATAAACACGAACGCTCAAAAAATCCGTTGGACAGGCGGATTCACATCTCTTACAACCAACACAGTCCTCGGTCCTT